CAATTAATCGTATCGGCCGTATTCTTGAATTTGGAATGAAAAGAGGAATAATGCTTCCTAGCACGGGACATAGAATAAGACCACTTAGATCAGAATAGCATTCACAGAAATGTTCTAACATAGAGTAGAATCGAACATTGAAGAGATTAGGTGACAACAGTAAAAGGGGCGCCTAATTCCAATACAATAGGGGTCTATTGGTGCAAGTCAGCTGAACACCATGATTGATGAGTAGGTAGGTGGGTTAGGTGCACCTCTCGCCCGGTGGGAAGTAATGAGGCTAGTCTCCCCCCCCCCTGAATGAAGAAGTAGTGGGCCCCCCTTCCCGCGTATGCGCCTTTATTTAGATTCTTTCTATTTTTTAATTCTTTATGCAACGGTCTAAAAAAATATCTCTGGCAAAACAAAACGCAATTCGTCGAAGGGTCTTTCTTTCAATCCAAATAATAGAACAAAGAAACCACTCAAAAATGAAAGTTAGATAAAGAAGTTTCAGTAAGAACTAGCACTAGACTTCTTCCCCCCTTTCTACTTTTCCTCTCTCCTTTTGTTTGTGCTTCTACCCGGGCTTTTCATTCTGTAGAGACCCGAGGAATTTTTATAATAATTTTTGTAGAAAGGTGAGGCGGCATACGTAAACAAAAATCCAGGATGACGACTTTCAAAAAACGAGTAAGGGACGGGGAGGCCCTCGAAACCAAACGAGACTAAAAGGAACATGGGAATTAGCACCATTCCTATGATTTGTCTCGAAAAGCCAACGGGCAGCCCTCTCTCTCTTTTTGGGGGGAAGTATCCCAATTCTTTTTTACAGGCCTGCCGCCTCCCTTGGTTCTTGGGGAAGCGTGGTAGGGGAAGGTAGGGGCTGTCGCTGCCTGATAGAGGCAGAAGCCGGGGCCACGGGAGCTATCTACGTGGAGTGTGTCGATTGAAAGAGGAGGGGAGACAACTCAAATGCCAGCGCAAAAATAGAAAGAGTCGTGCCGTTCAAAATGGAATTTTTCTAAGATCCATTGCTCGATTTTGCATGCTCTGCTCCCAAAATGCGGAGATACTTTCGAGGGGTCCAGAAAGTCATGGGAGAGGCAGGCTAAGTGAAATAATATACAGGTCTTACTATATAATCTTATGAATCACGCACGGCACACTTTCTATATCTCCTCCGTCTACAAGGCGAACAGCTTAGCTTACAGTACAGCGTGTTCGCCACCACACCGGCTGGCTGGTGCATTGGCCTTACCATAATAGGGCCGAGACGAGAAGTATGACCCTTCAATTAGAACGCCCCATATCTCGTGACACGCGGAGCGTGGCATTTCCTTTTATAAAGTCCGTATAACTTCTAACCAAAAGATTCATTCTTTATAAATCAACAAGTACCATTCAAAGAGTGCATTGCCTCTTTGAGTGAAGAAGAGAAGGGCTTTGTATAGAAACCCTGGAGCCGTGTTCGTCGCCCTACTAGGCTCACCATTATTTCATTTCATTCTTTTTACGTACGGCCAAAGAACATATACATGGAGCTATGTCGACTTACGTAAGTCTTGTTGACCAAATGATCAGGTATACCACGCCACGTATCATCCTCTATAGAAAGGGAGGAGAGATAAAAAAAAAAAGATATAGTGATCGTGCCGTAAGACCTTGTTCGTTTCTACTTGACGTTATTTTCCTCGGGTTTTATTACATAAGGTAGCTTGCTTACTTAGCGCTTGCGCTAAGGTTGGCAGAGTGATTAAAAAAAACCTTTCCCTTATTAGCCGGAGTACAAGTGTACTCCTTGATCTTTAGTAAAGACGGATTAAGCCAAAAAAGGTTTTTTTTTCGAAAAGTCTCAACGTCCTCGTTGAGAGTCGCTCTGCGAGACGTCCAGTAGTCTCTGACTTGGTCTTCGAATCGTAATCGTAAGTTTCAGCCCGTTCCGCCTCGCTCTCAGGTTGGCCCTTCTACTTGACTAAGTAGTATTCCGCTCGTGCAGTGGGTGTATGGGCTAGCCCATGGTGCGGTCAGCTATGATATACTCAACTTCTTCTTTAGTAAGTTTATATAAAACATCCGGTGGTGCCCTCGTGGGTCCTCTCTGGGGCGATCTGGTCTAATCGAAGTCAACTGACTCACATCACATGGAATACGGGGTGAGTTTTCACCGAGCTGATCGCTTGAGTCTATAGGCTACCCCTCCTATCCGCTTCTCTACTCTACAAGGTCTACTTTCTTCTTCCTTCAGACCGGGCCAAGCCATTAGGTTGTTTAAGTAGGTTGGGCTAAGTCGTTGCGCTCCTGCCACCTCTTGGCAAAGTAGGCTGATGGGCAAGCCCCCTCCTGCCGCAATGGTGTGGGGCGTCAGAGGCTGTTGCTCCGTGGCCAACTCGAAGGGGCTGAAGTTCGACGCAGAGCTTTTTGGTTGTTAAGTTATAGCAGCACTGAGCAACATCCAACAGCTCCAGTCCTTCTGGTTTGCACTAAAGTGCCTTAAGTAGCCCCCGAAGAGTCCTTTAATTCTCTCCGTCTGAGCTTTCAAAGAGATACCTACCATAGGTATCTTACCATCTGATACCGACAGTCGTCTTCTAACATTACCGACCTTTAAATATCGGGTTTTCATCAATTTCACATAACATAAAAAAAGCGCTTTTCATCATCAGAAACAACCCGGTTTCCGAGACCCCTTTTGCATTGCATTACCATAACGAAAATAAAAAAAAAAAAGATAGATAAATTTCTCTTGTGATTCGGACTGAACCTTTCTCGGTGGAAGAAAGGAATAGCGATGGATTTCTATGGAGCATCCAGGAACAAGAAGATTCAATCGGACGGCGAATTCTTACGTGGTCCAAGGAAATCAAAGGTCCGCTTCCACGATTTCATCTATATCGAATCTTAATATCAGAATAGCTTATATAGTCATGATTCACCACTGCACTTACTTTTGATTGATTTCTCATTTTTCGGATCTGATTGGAACCGATGACTTACGCCTATTTCTTAGGGCGTTTAAAGAGCGTGACTCTACCGCTTAGTTAAAAGGGTCCATTTGATTCAATTCATGAATTAGCCCACTATGAGTTTACTGCATTTTCATTTATAAATAAATTCTTATATATTTTTTTTATGATAATAATTTATAATATAGTATATCATTCGTGTCTCTGTTACAACACGGCGAAACAAAATGGTTCGAATGTGAGAAAAAAGAAAATAAAAAAAAAAAAATTTAGGCTGTACACCCTGGGATTGTAGTTCAATCGGTCAGAGCACCGCCCTGTCAAGGCGGAAGCTGCGGGTTCGAGCCCCGTCAGTCCCGACCTAGGATCCGCTGAATCGATCAATTCATCTCTCCGGGCAAAGAGTAGGATATAATTCCCAGCAGGAGGATCCTTCTTTTGTTTCGCATTTCTCATCGGACAAATCAAGTCAAGGAATAAAAATGAGAATAACTAGTACCGATTGATGGGGGAGAGTTACTATTACACAAGAAGACTGATAAGATCTATTAAATATCTATATAATGCTTTTAACGTTCTTTCAGAACCTTAGCGCAAGCACTAAGTAAGCAAGCTCCCTTTACTTGCCGGGTATCCCCCTTTCTATAGGACGAGCCATGGGAACCCATGAGATTGATTGAACAAGCCTTAAAAGCGAAGAAGAATCATCGAACTGGAACGAAACGCAAGTACTAGAACTCTTGAACTAGAGGAAGGCTCGAGGAGCTTAGTGTGAAACGCTAAGGGTCGACACCTTCGGTGCCTTTACTCTAACAAGTAAGCAAGTAAACTACACTACGCTTTGTCTTATATATAAGTAATAAGGGGGTGCCCGAGGGGCTTTCTTTGTGAGTCCTTAAGATCGCCGAAGGGCATTCTAAGTCGCTGTCAAAGGAAAGGACTGGAAAGCCTTTGTCTCTCTTGCGGCTCCTCTTCCTGGGCTCCCTGCTCTATACTTTTTCATGTCCCACCACCTGACGAGCCTGAATCACATGCCTGAGAAGGACCCCTAGAACCCGTCTTTTCTTCATTTGGCCAAGGTGAATGTGTGGCATGAGCCCGCAGCTCACCCTCTCGATTGAGATCTATTCCCCTCTTTGACTGGAAATGCTTCATTGACTGATCCACTGATCTACGACCATTCCGGAATAAAAACCCAGATCTACGACCACATTGAATCTAGTCTTTATGAAGGAAAGTCTTTACTATTTAATAAAAAAGAAGGAAATCTCTAGTTTCACGTAGCACATGTACTCCACTCCCCCCATTACTAGTTCTAATCGCAGGCCTTCCAATGGTAGAATGGGCAAATCTACGAACTCTCGAAAGAGCATGGAACAGAAGACAGGCCTTCCCTCTTTCTTGACATTGAGATTTGCGAGATTGTAGCCCGAAAGCTTCTTTCTTTGATTAGCTGACCGGAATCTTGGACTGCAATCCTTTCTCAATATTGAAATTATAAGGCTAGGTTGTTTACTGACTGATCTCTGTTCGAAGCCGACCTAAAATTTTACTTTGTTGAATGCATAGTCCTTTTTATTTTGAAGTCCAGGCTACCGCATTCCGAAGCAATGGAAAGACAGAACTTCAACTTATTGATTGAGCTATACCTCGTGCAAATGGATAATCCCTTTGGTGCGTGGTCCGGGGACACTACTTTTCCTTTTGTCGTAGCTTAGAGACTTATAGCCTTTAGTCCATCTGCCCGTCGCTTACTCTATAGAAGTAGGACGTGGGTTCAGCTCTAGATATAATAAAAAAAATGGAGTACGTGTGGGTGAAGTCTCTCCTTCTTTTTTTGTTGGATTGAAAGGCTAGCCTACCCTTTATTATTAGTTAAGGAGTCGCTTATCCTCGTTCCGCTGAGGAACTGCCCTAAGACAAAGATAAGGCACTGGAAGTGTTCAAAGCGGATTCTTGATTTAGCTTTAGTGGATCCGCGATAGGTCCTGTCCTTATAGGGGCTCCAGCAGAAAGGCTCCTAGGCGCGGATCAATCTCTACTTCTAGTAAATCTGTAATGGAGGACGGGAAAGTCTAAGACCTTCTCGCACTGGGGCCCAGCCTGACCATTTGAGCTGAAAGTCAAGCAGGGACCCTTTTTAACTAGCACAAAACGGATTCCGAGGGTATTGGTTAGGCCTGCCCGGATAGCATGCCTTCGTACTTCTCAATGGAGTAGAAGGACCGCACCCCAACAAAGACATTTATCAATTCTCCCGGCTTCTGCCTCTATCAGGCAGAAAGATTCCTTCTAGCGCTGGTTGAGCTACTTCCACTCCTCTTCCAATTTGAGTTACCTCCTCCGTTTAGTTTGAAACCGAAAGGCATAGAAGCTATCTAGAGAGCTACCGAGGGGCAAGCCAATGCTTTAGAGCTCTTTAGCTGCCTCTGCACCAATTCTTCTTCCGGTTGGAAAACTATACCTCTTCTTTCGTCTTGCGATTGGATGAACCAGCAAGTGGCCTATTTTTGTTTTTCATGCATTGACCTCGGTCTCGTAAACACATATCTACTGCTTGCTGCCCTTGAAAGTCCCAAAACAGCCTATTTTAGACCCGGTGCGCCGAGAGTTATCGTTAAATCCAATGGCAAGATCCCGCTGCTGCCCCGGTCTGTCATATGTTGGGATCGCCTGCCCGAAAGGCCTAGATCTGAGTCTCCTCTTCTGTTTCTGTTTTAGAGAGATAAACCCCCTTTACTTTACTAAGTCTAGTGCCTCTGTTCCTTGGGCCCTATCATCAATAGTAAGCTAATCCAGTTATGCAGGTGTTCCACAGCTCTCATTTGAATCATTTGCCCGGAAAAGAGCTAGATCTTAAAAGTCTCGCATATACCGGGAAAGATAGGTTACGAAGTAAAGGCAGAAACTCCGGTTGCTTTGAGCTCCGGATCAAACCGACGGGCAGAGAGCGAGTTCGACTCGCGAACTCGCTCTCTTGCCACGCCTTTCACTCACTCGCTTGAGTCGGACTTCAATCACTCCTTTTGTTTGAAGGATCATTCGTTCTTCACTCTCTTTATATTACCCGCAGGGAGCGCAGCAACCAAGGTGCATATTCTCATATAGAAACAAGCGAAGCGTAGCAATTCGTACTACCGGAAAAGTTTCGCTAACCGGCAGGCAATAGAGTCCGCCGATATGCGCAAGCAAGCGTAGCGAATCACATAGATAAGCCCCTACCAGCGCGCGGATAGATAGGGCGAGCGAAGCGCGAAGAGGATGGATGTCTGAGCGGTTGAAAGAGTCGGTCTTGAAAACCGAAGTATTGATAGGAATACCGGGGGTTCGAATCCCTCTCCATCCGCGAAGTCATAAGTTATCTCTTGCGCTATCCATAGATAAGAACGAATCGGATCGACTCGACTGAATGAGTAGCTTGTGTTTTGATGTAGACGGAGGTTCTTGTGTTATGATTTAGTTAGGACTTTGTCTCCCTTTCGTTATCTTCCGCTCCCGGTTGGGTAAGGGCCGGGTGGATTACCTTTGGGAGCTAAGTCGAAGATCTCGGTGGTCTTGTGAGTGGTTGATAAACTACGATTGCAGTTTTCTTTAGGAAGTCCCATAGCTGTGAGGCTTAACAGACAAAGAAAAGGGTGGATACTTCCGGGTAGAAGGTGACGACCCTAATGAATCGACTATGAAGGCGGCTGTTAGCTACATCAGCCCTCAAATTCCTTCATCGTCCACCCTGGCACATTTAGGTTTTGATCTTCGGCCATCCGACCTTTTTTTTCTTATATATTTCCTTTAAAAGATGGGATGAAGATTTGATCCGTCCTATCCACATAGAAAGCTTACCATACACCACTTCGAATGGTTATTTCCCCCTTACTTAACATAGGCCGATTCACATCGTTTTTATAGGCAAATATAGGCAAACTCCGCAGTTGGAAGAACTTATTCCCACTTGCTCGGTCTCCCTTGCACTAAGCTCTTCAGCAAGTCTTCCAGTAAACCGACGACTGGAGTCTGGCCGTTTTAATAAGGCGAGATAGATTTGGACCCTCGTGATCGAGCTTATGATTGTAAAGAACGCGGAGCCATAGTCAAACGATCCAAACCAGGTTGAGAGCGTCGAAGCTTTCTTTCTGAACCTGAAGCACTCACTTCTACTCCTGTCCTGCTGTGGAAGCAGTGGCCGGAAGCTTCACTGTGGAGGCAGGCGGTCTGATAGAGCTGATTAGATCCACAACCGAGATGGAGCCATCCCGGGAACCCAGAAGCGAAGCTATCCCTCCACACACAAGAATCCATCTCAGGATTAGAACCTGCAATACAATAACCATGGGGGTCACTGAAGCTGCTGAATCGCCCTCTGAGAAGGAAGAAAAACATTTTAGCCTTCCCTTCCACTTGATGAGAAACTTAAGGTAAGGCATGAGCATCTCCTCCGTTTTTGCATAGCTTGCACTCTCTTTATTCGACAATGAGCATCCACCTTTCGTCTGTAACGTGCATTTTTTGTTTTGCTTTAATGGATCCTCGAACTTGAGTGAAAGCCAATGCGTTTTCCGAAAGGGGGTATTGAAAAAAAAGGCCTACCCCTTGGCAGGAGATGTTGAAGTTGCGCATGAAGTAGTCTCTATCTCCCGGTCGGAGACAAGGGATGGATGTCGCTAGGCTAGGTCAACTCTATCATTGGTTTTATTATCCCTATAACGATCACTAAATAAAGATATGTGCTACTACTATCCCGATGCAGCGAAGCTAGGTGGTGCTATTATGGCGGGGGAAGGGTCTACTTCTGCTCCGAATGCTTTTGGTGGCGGGTCTTTCTATTACCGATATGGACCTCACTAACGGGTCTCGTTCTGTACCTAGGTATAGATCTATATCACTAAGGTCAGTATATGAATCTGCTGCGTCTTTTATCTCAGGTGTTGGATCACCTACTAACTCCTGCTGGCTCCAATGCCTCATCATCCTCAGACTTATCCTGGCGTATGCTAGAGTAATCTACATTCACATTTGCAGATTCCATGGCTGCCCTAGTACTTTCCCGTTGGTCAAGTTGCTTTGCTCCTTTTGTTGTAAACTCTATATGCCTTACTGGTCAGAGAATAACCTAAGAATCAGGGTCACTGCGAGGAGTTGGCTTTGGCTAGGTTTTCTCTGAGGATATAGCCTTCGTGTGTTCAATGTTAGGCCTCGCCCGTAGGGAGTTGTTTTTGTTCCTGATCTAAGGTACACTCTATTAGCAGTATAACATGCAAATTGCCTCAGCCCAAAAGTGTTGCGCTATTTTTGCATTTACTAGCGGCTATTTCGAGAAATACCCCCTTTTTCCCCGTTTTGTTGAGCGGCAATAGAGAATTCATGCTTGATTCCTTTTTCATTACAGTACTCAGCAAAAGATGCATTCTCACTATGATCAGTTCTGAGTCGAATGATGCAAGCACCGGATGCATTCTTCTCAGTTTGTATTCTATTGCACATTTGCTTTTGAAAGCTTCTGACTTATCGTGCAAGAAGGATACCCACGGGAAATCATCTACCAAGTCCAATATAGACTTCTTGCCACCAATGCTTTCTGTTTGCATTGGACCTACCAGATCCATGTGCAACAGCTCCAAGGGATGACAGATGGTGGAAATGCACTTGATAGGTTTATGAGGACTTCTGGTCTGCTTTCCCGATTTACATCCTTCACATGCGCCTTCTTGCTTGCCCCCCAACTTAGGCAATCCTCTCATGGGAGAGCTTAGCTTAAGAAGATCACGAAAATTCATGTGACCTAAACGCTTGTGCCACAACTCCAAGACATCATTACTAGCTTTATGACAGACCTTGTCATCAGTGGCTTCTCTTGCATTTGCGCAATAGCAATTGTCCTTTGATCTTAAACCAGTCAGCACTTCCTTTTCATTAGAATCATTGACTCTACATCTTTCTTTGTTAAACCAAACATCTCCTACTTCATCACAAAGCTGACCGGAGATTTGTCTTCAGGTCTTCAACAAGCGGGACATTCTTTAAGCAAGGAATTCCGGGAGTTGAAACAGTGCCTCTCCCTACGGTCTCCCACTTCGCTATGCTCAAATTCAATTAATTTTAGCTTTCCTTCCATCACCAAACGTGACAGCTCCACTCACACATTCATTAGAAAATGTAGTGAACCTGCTTCTGTCGCCTGTCATGTGCCTCGAGCAACCACTATCAAAGTACCAAGTGTCCGACTTGCATGGAGAGAGCGCAGTAAGAGCAACCAAACACCGCCTCAGAAAGTTGTGTTGGAACAGTTGAGAAGGTAAACAAGCACATATGACTTACCCTCCAAACTTGTTTGACTTTAGGAATCTTCGTGCTTGATTTTGAGATGAGGCTTTCTTTCAGAGCCTTCGGTGCCCTTGATTTGCAGAACGCAGTTTCACGTTCTTCTTTCTCAGTAGTGAGGACCCTGACAAGATTTTTCTGTTCATCAAGTTGTCTTTGGAGAAAATTCCATTTTTCCAGTAAGGATGAACGAAGCTTCTCACTTGTCTCAAATTGAGTAGTCTTAATCTCAGACCCCGCCGTCTTTGGCGCCTTTAAGAAAGGTTACTTGTTCTCTCAAGTCTGTAATAAGAGAATACAGACTTTCTCATACAAATCATGCAACACTCACGCCTTCGGCCCCTCCAGATTATGTTCTTCACAGTCCGACTCATCTGAGTCTTGATCTTCAATCCTTTCCGAGAAGGCCTCCTCATCGCTTTCAGATGCAGAGTCATCTCCAGAGTTCTCACTCCAAGTGGCATTCATTGCCTCTTTCATTCTTCCGTTTCTTCTGAGTCTTAGCACATTCTGAAGCAATGTGACCGAACCCTTGACACTCATAGCACCTAGCTTGCTCTTTTGGGTTCCTCTTTTCATTCACTCTGGATAACCTAGAGGATTTGTCAGACGATTACTCTCTAAATCGAGAGGCGCCAAAGGCGAAGCAACGGCGGTAGCTCGACCATAGGGAGAGGAGGGAGTTGGTCTTTTGCTTACTTTTTTTTTTAACTTCTTAGAATTAAGAACCCTTCTAAACCGCTTGGTGAGAAGAGCAAGCTGCTCTTTAGTAGACAAGCTCTCAGACGTGTATTCATCCTCTTTACTTCGTAACCTTAAGTGCTACGCTCTTGCTGGATTTCCCCCCATCTCGTACGTCGTGATGGAACCAATCAACTCTGCAAGCTTGTACGTGTTCAAATTCTTGGATTCTTCAATAGCAATCTTCTTAGAGTAATACATCATGAGAAGAGACCTAAAAATCTTCTTGACAATTCTATCCTCGGGCATTGGATTGCCTAGGTTGCAACAACCATTTACAATGACACTCAACCTAGCATAGAAATCTGCGAATTTATCATCTTCAGACATCTTAATATTCTCAAACCGTGTCGAGAGCTGTTGAAGTTTAGAGGCTCTGCGAAGTTCGCTTGCTTGACCGTTAGGGAGTTTACTTAAAAGACCGTTAGGGAGAGGGAGGCTTTCTTCTTCGCTTGCATAGTTCTTCATCAAGAAACGGTGGATGAGAAATTGACCCCGAAGCACGATACGTCCTAGCACTACCCACGGATCTCACTAAGTATATCTAGTGACCCGCTCTGATGCCAAATTACTAGGACGGCCCTGACCCTGTCAACCAAGTAAAAAGAAAGAAGAGAACCAAAGGAGAAGAGAACTTCGTATTTTTATTTTGTTTGACTAATTATCCCGCGCAGCCTCAACCGACCATGGCATTGCATCCTTATGATCTATAAGAGTACAATGGTTCTCTGACTTAGGAACATGAAGTCGATCCGGACTTTCAAAAAAGTTCTGTTAGGTTCTTAGTAGCAGTCGGCGACCTTTTCTTCTTTTACTTCACATAGCTTTTCGTCTCCTTGATAGCAGGAAGTTCTCCAAAAGTATGAAAAGCTGGAGGACTTTGTACCATCCATTCCAGTGTGGTTGAATTCTGTTCAACAGCCCAAGGACTTGGAGCACATCTTTTGTTATTTCCACTGCTTGAAGTGATTGTTACGACCACGAAGAAACGACGAATCCCAACTACGGATATATAAGAGCCAAAACTGCTAAGGGCATTCCATCCAGCGTAAGCATCTGGATAATCTGGAATGCGACGTGGCATACCCGAAAGCCCTAAGAAATGCATGGGAAAGAAGGTCAGATTAACCCCGAAAAAAGTGATCCAAAAATGGATTTGACCTAAAGTTTCAGGGTATGTCCGACCAAAGATTTTTCCCACCCAATAGTGAAATCCTGCAAATAAAGCAAAAACGGCTCCCATAGAAAGTACATAATGGAAATGTGCAACCACATAATAAGTATCATGTAGAGCAATGTCTAGCCCAGAATTTGCCAGGACTATTCCAGTGAGTCCTCCTATGGTGAACAAAAAGATGAACCCTACAGCAAATAACATGGGTGTTTTGTATTGTATCGAACCCCCCCACATGGTAGCGATCCAACTAAAGATTTTGATTCCAGTGGGGACAGCTATGATCATGGTAGCTGCGGTAAAGTAGGCACGGGTATCAACGTCTAAGCCCACAGTAAACATATGATGAGCCCAAACAAGAAATCCAAGAACACCTATACTGATCATGGCATAAACCATGCCTAGATACCCGAAGACCGGTTTTCCCGAAAAAGTCGAAACGATATGACTTATGATACCGGATCCAGGCAGAATGGGAATATACACCTCTGGATGACCGAAAAACCGAAAGAGATGCTGGTATAATATGGGGTCTCCCCCCCCAGCGGGATCAGAAAAGGTTGTATTAAAGTTTCGATCGGTTAATAACATGGTAATTGCCCCTGCCAGTACCGGAAGTGATAATAAAAGTAGGAATGCTGTCACTGGAACGGACCACACAAATAGGGGTGATCTATGCATAGTCATTCCAGGTCCACGCATGTTGGAGATAGTTGTTATAAAATTGATAGAACCTAAAATGGATGAAATACCAGATAGATGAAGACTAGAAATTGCTAAATCAACAGCTCCTCCAGAATGGCTGGTAATACCACTTAAGGGCGGATAGACCGTCCACCCAGTCCCGCTACCCACTTCTACTAAGGCTGAGCTTAATAGGAGCAAGAGACTTGGTGGCAACAACCAGAATGAAATATTATTTAATCGTGGAAATGCCATGTCAGGTGCACCTATCAGAATCGGAACAGACCAATTACCAGATCCACCTATCATCGCCGGCATAACCATAAAAAAGATCATTAAAAAAGCGTGAGCCGTTATTAAAACATTATAAAGTTGATGATTCCCACCAAGAATTTGATCGCCGGGTCGTGCTAATTCCATACGAATCAGTACTGAGAAGCATGTACCCATCACTCCAGCAATAGCACCGAAGATGAAATATAGAGTCCCTATATCCTTGTGGTTAGTGGAGAACAGCCATCGTGTCGTAAAATTGAGATTATGTCGTTTCCTTCCTTATCAGAGAGGGGCCCTTAGGTTCTGAAATAACTTGCTTACTTGGGCTTTTTTATGACCATCGGGAGAGGTAGTTGGGAAGGTCCGGAAAGCCCTCACTAAAAAAAAGAAAGAAGAGAAGCGGTGGACTTTATACTAAACCATATAGTAACGGGATATATTGGAATGCGAGCTCCCAGTAGCAACTATGAAAGCCACATTCTAAGAGGTTCGAATATACATCCGATAGATAAGATGGGGTTAGCATTTGGTCGTCGCCTATCACCAGTCGGCAAAATTCTTCTGGAGACCAGTTTGACGGCAAGTCCGCCCCCACCTCGTTTAACATACGACAAAATACCTGAGAAATCGTTGCACTAAGATTTTGTGAAGCGCTTTGCGCGTCCGACATCGTCGAAGAGGTACTTGATAAAGACGAAAAAGAAAAAGTATTATCTATCATAAAATTCAACTCACTTGGAGTAGCATCTCCATAGAGTACAATGGCATTTGTCTGCATTGTATTTTTTTTTTATTATTTATTACTACATTTCTTTTGGTACGAAATCTCCGGCTAGTCCCCGAAAATGCTCGTTCCTTTGTCGTTTCGTAGATGCCACGGCAGAAACATTTACGATCGGGAGCGAAAGCAGCTCGGCACTTGATCAAATAGCTCCGTTCCGTAAGGTGTACTTTGTCAATCCTCCCTAAAGGAGAGAACTCCGAATTCCTCGGTCCCATCCGAATATTCCTATTGGTAAGTAGAGTGGATTCTAAGCCATGCTAATATAGTTAAAATAAATAATGGATAGAGTTTAATTCCTCAATTAAATTAGTAGTACTTCTAGAGTCCACTTCTTCCCGAGTGAAAGGGAAAATGTAAAGACTACCATTAAAGCAGCCCAAGCGAGATTTACTATATCCATGTGAATTATGTCCCCGAAGGAATTGTTGAATTATTGTTCACTAATAAATAATAGTGGAATCACTGGCGCAGAGTCAAAAAGTAATTCTGACCTGATGAAACAATTCAAGAAATCCAATTATAATTATAACTTATAAGAGGGTCTAATAAGATTTCTAGTATAATCAGAAAAGATTAAGCACAAGCAAAATATGTGAAGATCCTCTTGTTAAGTATCAAAGAAATGTTACTAATATGTAGAAAAAAAAAAAATAAATTCTGGCTCTTCATTAACTTAAAGAATTTCATTAAGTTAAATAAAAGTATAAAAATATAGAAGAAAGGTAAATCACTACCTAGCCCCTATTTCTTTCCCATTCTGTTTTGATCTAATCCTTACCGTCTTCTTATTGTCTCTATGAAACAACCGGAGGACGTCCTACTATGTTCTGTTCTTGACTAGAGGTTAACGAAAAAAGAATTAAAGTATATGTATATTAAGTAAAAGGCAATTACGCATTCATAGGAAGGATTGGTCGACAAAATATGAACCGAAGACTGACTCTTGAGTGAGTGGCCATTCGGACTTCTTCATTTTCCATTAAATGTCAGGGTAGGTGAGTTTTCCATCTTATTTATTGCGTTAGATAACTTTTTGCTTGGGAGCTTTACTCTCATACCTATAGGTAAAGACTGACAGCGGTAGATGAGCGCGGTCGTGCAGATGGATCGGTTGCACGTGTATTTAACTAGCTTGTGGACGAAGGGATTCAAAGTCTTTCTCCAATTTTTGAAAAACTTAGAAAGAAAAGACCAGAGAATAGCCGTAGAAATGTCTCCAGGCAGTGGACCAGGTGCCCGCCCAGGGTCTGCTATCATCATGCTGGTGCTAATGTGATCTATCGACACTAGATAATCTTCCACAATTTCCTTCTAAAAGAGTACTTTACGTCGTGGTTTTTTCAACCTGCTAGACGACTTTTTCTTCTTGGAGAAGGCAAGGGTTGCTGAGTTATCACAGTAGATCTTCAGCGGTCTAGAGATAGTACCCATCACCTGAAGTCCTGTGATGAATTTCCTCAGCCTGGCCTGGCATGTGGCCTCGTAGCAATATACTCAGCGTGTGTAGAGGAAGAGGCTGTGACTCTTTCTCACTCTTCCACGAAATGGCGCTGCCGGCAAGCAGGAAGACGTATCCTGATGTCGATTTCCTGGTGTCTGGGTAACCAGCGTAATCGGAGTCCGAATATCTGACGATCCCCAGTATATCGGATCGCCTTTATGTGATCATTTAGTCTCTGACCCCTGAAGATACCTCATTACTTTGAAGGCAGCTTTCCAATGCTCCATGCCTGGGTGACTTTGGTATCTACCTAGTAAACCCACAGCATAGACAATGTCCGGCCGTGTACACGTCTGGGCGTACATCAAGCTTCCAACAGCAGAAGTATATGGAATACCCTTCCTCTTCTTTTTCCTCGGGCACTGCGAAAGACAGAGCCTGTCTCCCTTCTGTACAGGTGCGGGTTGCTGTATACCTCTCTAATACTTTACTTTTGGCCTGCCTTCTGAGAGAGTCTGAGGATACCTCTGGAAATGTCTTTGTGAATCTCAATGCCAATGACATATGAAGCTCACCCATCTCAAAGTTCCGGAATGTCTTCGTATCGCCCTGAAGCAGTATGTCGTCAACATATAGGACTAGAAAGATAAACTTTCTCCGTATATATACTGATATATACAGTTTTCCTTAAACTCAAGAGTCATTCTCACCTCATAGAATTTGAGGGAAGCTTTTTAGAGTCTTCGACTTTCCACTAAATGCTCGCTGCTCTTCTGCGAGAAGCCGGTCCATGTACACTTCCTCCTCTAGATCCCCATTGCCGAAAGTAACCTAGTCAGAGGGGAGCTCGACTCTAAAAAGAGAGGTAGAGGGTAACCCTACTATAAAACAAGCGGGAGAGGAAGTAGTCCAAAATCGAAAAGAAGATAAGTAAGCTGATAGAATATCCCGTCACAACTATCGACCCTGACGAAACCGAATGAAAGGCATTTAACCCGGGTAAGACCCATGGTGAAAAAGGCTGTGAAAGGACTTCTGACCTCATTCCAACAAAACTTATTGATTGACTCTCCGGAGCTCGCCCCAGGGTTGTCTATGCTTATACTCTTACTGTAAAGGTGGAATTGCCAGGAGATTCACCACAGTTACTGCTACCAAAACGAATCTTCTCCGGTCGAGCTCCCTTCCCTCTCCTGACAGGAACTCAGACGACTCAATTGACCGAGTTTCGAGCCCTCCCGGGACTTCTTTATTCGTCAATATCTATACCCCGTGACTTTCTTGCTCGACCTGTTACCCAGCAGTTCGCGTTAACTCTGCCTCCCAGAGATCCCGCCTGGTTAACAGAGCTTGGTATTCGCGGTATACCTCTGCGCTTCTCAGCCGCTGATGATAGAGACGCGCTTCCTTCTCCCTCCGCTCGCCCTCCCAGGACTTCCATTCTTCCTGGGCCCCCTTTAGCTCTCGTTGGGTTTCCTCTATCTCTATTATGAGAGCCTCGAGGGCGGGGACTCGCGTTGAAGTCAGGAATGAAATCCCTCGCGGGCGCAGGAGGGGAGTCTGTACCAAAACCTGGACCAACGGAAAGCATGGGACTTTTTGGGCGTCTTTCATACGCAATTTCTATTTCATTTTACGCAATTTCGTAGGTAATTGTATCTTTTACACCCCTATTAGCTCAGTTGGTTAGGATATTCTTAAGGGGGAAAAGGTCTAGTTGGGTTCGATTTCCAGCGCCCCGAAAAAGAAGAGTTGGTAAAGCGGCATGAGACCTACAGAGTTTTTTAGGTTTGAACTAGAAAGATTGTTTTCCGATCTAGAGGTCGCTATTTTGCGAAGGATGAATTAAAACTTTAAAATGAATGAAAGTCAAGAGAATGCGTCTAATCGTAGAAAAGAGAGGTGGTGCAGCACCATCATAAAAGATTCCTTCTCCAAGCTCAGGTTATGGAAGAAAAAAAAGGAGAAGCAGGTGTATCAGCAAGGGGCTAATCCGAAGGTGGTTTGTCTCCATTCAATTGAGAGGGAAGCCCCCGGCGGGGAAGCTGCAAGCGCCCCATTATAGACTTCAAGGAAAATGTCCTACGACGAACACACCTTTCGGACCTTTGGCTTTAGCAATTTTGTTCGTGTGTGAGGATGCGCAGGACGCTGTGGTTATTTGGCCAGTTGCCCGGTTTCGAGCCATTGCTTTGTTTGAGGGCTCGGTGTAAAGCGCACTAAGGTTCTGAAAGAAAGCTAGCTTGGTGTGAAGCGCTATGGAGAGCAGAAGCTATGAACAGGACAACGCCTAAATACCTCCCTAAAACGACAGGACGCCTAACGCTTTCTCGATCTGCTCCACCTCATCCACAGGGATTCAGACTCAATACTTTCGTATTAGGTTCCTGAAGAACCAACCAGAATTCCATACTTTTGATAAGTCATGACGGAGCAATCCAATTATGGAAGTAGGGCTCCGAAGGAGAAGAGGAGTAGCATCCGTTTACCAGGCTTTGCTCTCTCCTACGACTCCCTCAAGCCTGCTACCTACGACTTCCTTGGGCGAGAAATCGGACGAAAGAACTTTCTTTGCTCTCTTACTTAGCGCAAGCACTAAGAAAGTTGACTACCTTAGTTGCTGCTTGCTTTCCGCGAGTAAAAAGCTTGACCATCGATGAGGCAATTCACATTGTGTTCGTATAGTGACTAAAGTCAATCAAAATCATTCTCCCCATTGGCCCCGTATTTTTGATTAAACCTCTTCTTACCTTATTCTTGACCACTATTAGCACAGCTTCGAAAATCGTTATCTTTTATTCGCCTATACCTATATGTGACAAATGAATAAAAAAGAAAACGATCGAAGGGAGACGAAGATAAGGCTTGGTGGCTTGGAAGGAAAGACTAGCTAACAAGCGAAGGCACTGAAAGTGAGCCCCTACTCGTGTTCCTGCTCCAACTCCTATATCAGAAGCTACATATGCTCTGACAAGACGCTTTCTATTCTCTAGAGCTCTCCTTTTATTATTCCTACAGCTACTCTTAGTCCTCCCATTAACTACAGCCAAGACTCCGCCTCTATACCCTATGCCCCGTTCGTTTGTCATTTTTAATCGTTGATTGCTTGTGGTGATTGCCGTTCCTTTGTTTGTGTTATACAGGTTTCCTTTCCTTCAGGTGTGCTGTCAGGCAAGGGAGGACGAGGACAGGAGTCCAACCCGAAAGTACAACAAGGATCAAAGAACGTCTTAAAGCTCGCCTCTATGCTTTCTTAAAAAGTAAGTAAATCGGACTACGCGGGGGAAAACGATCTTATTGGAATTTTTTGAAGCGGCTTTCGAGTGAGGGCAATCGTCATAGTCAGCCAGCGAGCAATCCCAAGAAAGCGAGCTACCTAGTCTTTCTTATTCCCATCGCTAGCTTAACTTAAACTGAGGAATAAGAATAGGAAAAACAAACCTCCAAGCCCCTATAAAGTAAGCTATTTCAATGTTATTATTCTGTCTCTTTCCTCTGTCCGGTACCAAAGCCACTCGAACTTCGAATGCCGCACCAACTCCCTCAAACACAAGGGAACGGACACTGCTCTCAGCCTGTTGTAACAACAAAAAAAAACTCCATACCAGAAGATCATTACCTTATTCCTAGAGCGGAATATAGACATTGGTACAACAGGAGGCTCGAGAGACCTCGAGCGACACATCGTAATTTACGCTAACCTCAGCGTACCATCGGAGATACTTTAGCCACATCTTAACCCATGGTTGAAGAATGAGGCGATCAAGAAAGCCCGCCCGCATAAAATGTCCGAAGACCTTCTCTTTCCTTTTCATTACAAACAAAGCGAAGGCGCTACTTAGCCCTAAAAAGAATGAGGGCCCGTGCGCGTTAACACTCCGAAATGCTAACCACAGTTTCAATGGTAACGGGAATACGCCTGCCGGCGAAAGCATACAAAGATAGTGACGCTCCAGATTTAGGGCGATAGGTCGCACCACGGATACGATAAGAAGCACCCCTCAATCGATAGGTCAAAGACAGAGACATAGTACCAGTTACATCTCAGAAAATCGGGGTCTTTTCCACATAATAGCGTCATCCAAAGACCGGAGCATCTTAGCAGACACTAGAGAGAAATCCCATTAAATTTTCGGAATCTTTTGGCAAACTCCAAAACATGACTTATAATAATAATATTTTATAAATTATAGACTTTTCTTTAGATATAGTTATAGTACACTGAAACTATTTATTATGGTAAGCGGCCGACACTTTCTCGTCGGCGATCACCGTCGCGCATAGTCGCAAAGCTTCGTCGTGCCATAGACCCTCTCAGCAGCTATCCACACAAGCGTATGATGTGTAAGTGTGAATAGAGGCCAAGAACTAAAAAATCCGAGGGGTCGACCCTCTCCTTTCAGTCGAGTAAGTGAAACTCCCTTACTCTAACAAGTAAGTAATTAAAATACCTTGCTTCGAGGAGCAGGTCGAATAGTCGAAGAAGGGTATGGTATATTCCCGGAATTAGTGATCCCCCCCTTGTCTTGATTCTCCTCTTGTCTCTTCTTTGACCAGTGGCAATTGACTTATTTTATTAAACCCGTCGAGAAATTCCTTGTGAATAACTTTCTAGTAATCCGGTAATAAAGGCAATCGACGGTACAGGGATATTCAAAGCATCTAGGAAGAAAGGACGAGCGCAGCGGATATGGCTAAAACAGCGGATACGCTCGAAACCTATTCTTTCACAACTTTTTATATCACCCCAAGGCGAATTAAGACTAAGGGGAGGCAAGGAAAGAGATATTCAATCAACCAAGCAAAGAACCGAGACCACCCTTGTTTAAAGGCTTCACCAAGACAGCAGAAAGGAAGAGAGTCGAGACAGAAAGCCAAGACAGTCATCCAGGCATTGGTTACAGACAGGCAGACCAAAGAGTCAAAGCCAAGGGGAAAAGCGATGAAGTAGCTCGAACAATAGAGAGGGGAGTGCTTTCGTCGAATCGATAACAGGATGGTCAGATCATACTATCATCCCTCGACGCAACGGAAAGAGTTACTAGTGGAAGCCGATCCATATACATCTTTATGAGTCAAAGTGGACTAGCCATATTCTACGAATTGGGCTATTTCTCCACCCGGATGGAGCTTATTTTCTGGCACGTCCTTATACTCGGAAAGCTTTCGCAATATTCGTTTTGGGAGGCAGAAGGCTTGCAATGTCATTCCATCAGAGCTCGGCGATCAAGAACAGTTACGTAATGAATTCAAATCCATCTCTTTCTCGGTGCAAAGGAAAGTCAATTTATAGTGCTCCAGATAGGAATGGTCTTTCCCAACTGTAGTAATGGTCGGCGACTCGAGAAGAGATTCTACCGTTCCGGCAGCTCGTTAGAATCCACGGATTTCAATCCATTCTATTAGATTTCCACACGGAAACTTTCTTTCAAAACTCTCTTTCTTTCACGTAGCAAAGCTATCAAGGAAGAATGCATTCGTTTCAAACGATTCTTTTACCCGGCGGTGCGTAACTTCTTCACTTCGTTTATTTCATAACCTAATGTCCTTATATTCAATCAATTGAGACTTTGTAGCCCCGCTTTGTGGTTTACTGCACCCCGCCTCCGCGCGGGCACCTCTTCTTCCGAGCGCCCTTACTTCGTCGCCTTTTGCGAGTCAAGCTACTTAATTTCAGAACTTGTTTTTGAATTCTGGGTCCCAGCATTTCAGCACTTTTTTGTGGCGGGCCCTGCGGCCGTAAAGAAAGGAGCCAAAAGCACTCGAGCTTTGCGAGAAGGATGTTTGGTCTTAGTAAGATTTTACCATTCTGGGGCCTTAAAAAGTGGATTATTCCACCCAGAAGAAAGAGATTTCACCGCGTAATGTCGAATTGATCCACTTTAGGAGAGTCATATTTTCTGGTACGTCCATCTACTTATAAGCGGCCGGCTATGTTCTCTAAACTCATCTATTTCCTCTCGGCTCTCAGCGCAACGAGAAAGGATTCCCCAATAGCTGAGATTGGTACTAGAATTCGCGAATCTAGAGAGCACCAACGATGTTGACCGGGAGGGAAAGGAGCAATTAAAGCCTTTCATCTCAATCAAATGACCGAAATGGAGACTCTATTCTTGTTGGCAAATGCAAATACGAATCCACTGATTTCCATCCCCATGTTCTCTGAGCAATGACCTTTGTTTCCAACAGTAATGGAGATTTGTTGCAAACTGTCTCCGAATCCCGTGCTTTTCAAGTAAGCACTAACTCCTGTGATGTGTATTCCCCTCCAGAGTCTGTCCTCAAACATGGCTTTCTTTGCCTTGACTTTATAAGTTTCATTCTCCACTAAGCTTCTGAACTCTATGAATTTTTGAAAGATTTCGGACCGTTGGAAAAAAAGTAAAACTCCCTCTCCCTAACAGTCGAGTAAGTGAAACTCCCTTACTCTAACAAGTAAGCAAGTAAACTCCCTTTGAATCTTATCCATTGAAGAAGACAGACTTCAAGACTGAAACCCGCCCTTTATTATTATATTATTAGTAAGATAGGTTTGGAACTCGGGCTATAGTTATACTATATGCCCGGGCTTTTCTCGCTTGTTGCTTTCTTTCTTCGCATGCTTTCGCGCATTTTTTAAAAATTTTTCTTCTGGGGCGAACTCCCTATCTTGATCGAAGTCCTGAAAGGCTTGGTTATGGTAGTCCCTCGGTCTATAAGATGTAGGCTTATCAAGCTGAGGGAATTGCATAGTCAAGAGGAACTAAGTGCTGGTGATCGGAGCGTGGGGAACTCAGGCCGCTGGTAGTAGAGGCAATGCAATTGAACCAATTTCCTTACACTCTAGCTGAGGGAGAGACTTTACCTTTACTTAGAGAGGGGCAGCAATACTACTATGCTCTTCGGTGCTCGTAGGTTGACTTCCCTTATGCACCCAGCCGCTTCACTAATGTGAATAGGTTATACAGAAGGGTGAGTTGGTTATATACTCTTATGCGCGTTCCTTCTTCGAACCTTTTGGTATGTATTGCCCCCGATCAGATCCACCAGACAAGAAACTCAATTCCGCACTGCTGCTGAGTCGTCGGACTTATCCACCAAGGGATTCGTGGAATTTCTGTGGATTGCGTTGGAGGAAATCTACCTAAGCTAGGCAGATAGATAGACTCCTTTCCCTCTGCTAAGGGGGAGCAAGAAATTAAATAAAATGATTGTTTTTTAATCAGCGCCCCCTTTTGGGTATGCAGGTACTAAGAGTCTTCTCACTACCAACCAGCAGACATCATCTGGCTGGGTCTTGCCGGTATCAACAACAAGAAAAAAAACAACCAAATGGAAACAGCAACTAACTATGGCTCTTGGCCCAGACAACGTCCTAGGCGTAGGGGAGATCGGAGCAACAGGGAACGCCTAGACGACGTTTTTATTCCCGGGCTGCAGTAAGTAGATCGAGAGGTCGTTCCGCCCCTTGTCCCCGAATATGGGTAATATGTTCTCAAAAAAAAAGTAGCTCCAATCTGACCTAGCTGGCGAGCGATCCCAGTTCGCGGCAGAGAACAAGACAGCAAGCGAGCGTACCTTTGTTCGCTTCTTCTCCACCAAGCACGGAAGTTTAAGGATAACTGTAGGTCGGTGGCTACCTAAGGAAACTCCGATTCGATCCGCCCCCCCGGCTGGGAGGCATCTACCTCATCCCGATCACAAGGAGAGGTTCACCATGATGGGGGTACTTCTTTTTTTTTCCCTTCCGGAAAGAATGAAATACATAGGGGACCATCCTTTTGTTGCGGCATGCTCCTCAGATTTACGGATTCGCAGGGGGCCTCAGGCCCTACTTAGTTTCGCAAGCCTTTGTCATTGTCAGTCAACTAAGTATGGCGCCTTTTGAATTTAATCTTAAGTAGTCTATCAGTGGTGCGAAGCGGCTTTGCGCCGGGGAGCGAAAGGTTTAGACCTTAGAAAGTCAGCGAACAGCGGTTCTTCTATGTAGATATGGTGTTCCCCCCTTGACTCTCCTAACGTCGAGCTAAGTGACTTCGTAACCTTTTCGTAGCGTAGTAGAATGAAGGCTACGCGCCGACGCTCTCTTATCTATTAGCCTAAGCGTCTTCGCTAACTCGCTCGCCTACTATATATACCCTACTAATGTATTGTATAGTAGGCTAACTCAGCCGCTTACTTCTAAAAAAGTAGGGCTAAGTAGCGCCTTTTCCTTTGTGAATAACCCATTCTCATTATCTTTCATAAGTCAAGTAGGCGAACCTATAGGTCCTTAGTAGGCGTTGACAAAGAAGAACAGCCGGTTAAAAGACAGCGAATCTTTTTTTTTTTTTAATATATATAGGCCAGCTTGACAAGCTACCCTTCCTCTTGATCTGAGGTGCGAAGAGAAACATCTCTTTTTTATGACTTCCACTTATCGATCCGAAAAGTGACCGACCAGGGCCCTATTGATGAATGAAAGAAAGGGTTTATGAGCCCTAGCCCTGTAAGCCCACACCTGTGTAGAGTAGATCGTTCAACACCTGCGGCACAAACCTATTTTTGACCTATTGGTCCTAGTATCATAGGCGACCGAACGGCCGCCCCCTAATTACTAGACCAACCTGCTATAATAATTCCATAAACACCTAGCGAAGATATGGCAAACAAATAAAGTAGCCCTATGTTCGAATCTGACAATACCATACCATAATCAAAAGGTACAACGGCCCGAGCAACCAGACTTAACATAAATGTAGTCACTGGAGCCATTCTAAAAAGGGAGAAATTAGCACTACTTGGTGAAATAGGTTCTTTTAGAATCAATTTCAAACCATCCGCTAGAGGTTGTAACAATCCGAACGCTCCCACTACATCAGGACCCTTTCGACGTTGCACAAAAGCCATTACTTTACGTTCAGCTAGCACTAAAAAGGCTACTCCTAGTAGAAGTGGTAGAATTATTCCAAGTATTTCGGCTGGAACAGCTATGTACGTTTTCGATTTTCTATTCACTCATGATCTGGCCTGGTCGACTCGATCATGATATTTCACTCATGATCTGGCCTGGTCGACCCAATCATGATATTGAAGGATGGGACCTTTTCTCGAAAAACTCCGGATCGAGTTGAAGGTGGTGCAACATCGAATCTTGTTACCTTACTTCGAATGGAATCTTAGCCCGCCTCACTTGCTTTCTGTACTGCATAAGGTTCTGAAAGAAAGTAAAGGGATTTCCTTCTAACTAGTGGCTGAGAGTAAGCAAGCTACCTTCATTCAACAGATTTGTGGTTGAGTCAATAAGGGTCGGGAATCTTTGCTCTTCTCTTTTGCATTTCCGCTGCCTGCGTTCTTCTTCGTGTCCGTACGTATCGCAAAGCTGGTCGACGCCAGCTGTAATGGTTCATTTCGGGAGTTTGAACACCATCCCAAAAATACAACCCTGTCAAAGGTATTTAACCTTCCTTCCTTCTGAGTGGAAATCCAATCCCGTTTTGTCTTTTTTGCATAAAAACCAAACTAATAATATATATATATATTTCTTTTAAACCCGTTCTTCCGACCCCTCCAAAAATGACCTTCTCCAGTGTTACCTAAACCAAGTAGGTCCCTGAGCGGATCCCACGTTAGCCCCAAAACGTTGGTCTCTAACTAGAAAAGTAAATGCTTTCTTTCCCCCGCGGGTATTTTGCCTGTATGGTGTTTGCCGGGTGGGACCCTCGATCCAGAAGGTATGCCACTATCTATACATGTCTGCCTCCCTTGAAAGCTCTTGGTGCTGCGACTATCACCGGTAAGTTGCGTCGGATCAACATCGGGATTAGAATCGACTGCAAAAGCAACTAAGTCAACGCCCATTTTCTCTGGCCCGGACGCTCGAATCTATTCCACCGCAAAGAACCGAATATACTACTGCAGGATCTTCCGCAGCTTCTGTTGTTATTGCTCCCACCTGTCACTACGCCACCTCAGCAGCTGGGACTGGAACTGCTTCCGCATTTGGTACTCCCCGGGCGAGTGTCTGGTTATCTCTCTGAATCAGGTTATTCACTGGGCTGTTAAGCCATCGGGGTTGATCGACCCAGGATTCATCCAAGACTCTAGATCTCGTTAATTCTAAGGGAGTTTACTTAAAAGACCGTTAGGGAGAGGGAGAGGGAGGGACTTGCTTACTTGTTAGAGTAAGGCTTTCCGTGAGGAAAGGTAAAGTATCTTTAAGGCATATATAGTTGGCTGGTTATTTGTCTTTCCCATCCCTGCAGCTACTGCAGGTGCCCAGAATTCATGGATTCTCTGGTAGAGGGAAGTCGAGGTGGAATTATTCTTTTGTGGGCTGGCTTAAAAGAAGCTCACTATTGCAGTAGGAGTAGCTACTTCTTTCAAGGCTTTAATTTGAGCTCTTCAGATCCCGAATCTCCATAAATGGGTATGACTGGTTAAGGTGACCTGCTTTGTGCGGCAACCGCAAGTTAAGGTACTCTGTGTTAGACTCTGGAACGTTATAGCTAAGGAGCGGATTTCAGGGTACCTTGACTTGCCAAACGGTTTCCAGTATGCCTATACAGTAAGTCTTTACACACATGATAGTGGCAGCCAGGTTATCGACGATTCTACAATAGGCGGCCGCTGGAAAACCCGACTTAGCGAATCACTTCCAGGCTGGTATTTAATCTTTCTCGTGCCGGTGGCTCTTGTGTGCCTCATTTATGCTGGTGGCATACCGTACCGTATTGTGCTGAACACTCACAAAAGCCGTGGCCTTAGGCTATGTCCCTAGAAGTACAATCGTTGGTCCCTCCGGAACTGGTAATCTCCGTTTGACTTGAAAGGCGCGCAGGTGCGCAGCAAGTATTCTTTCACAAGTTTGAAGGAAATCGTACCTCCTTAGCTACTTGTACAAAAAAACTAGGGCGCTATACGGAAGTTCGTGCCTGCTTATCCCGGCTACAATAACTATCGAACAGCGATCCATCTGAAGAATGGCGCTCGTATATCCGGTCTGTACTTTCCCCTATTAGAGAAGGGCGGGGTTTGGAACCCTCAAGCAAGACATGATCCACATAATAAGACATCATAGCGCCTAGAGATACAGGTACGGTTCATCGCGTTACTTATCCAAGCGTGTTGCCGGATAGTCGGATATGCCGTACTCTGATTTTTATGAGGTTAGGAACCATTTGCTGTTACCAGCATTGCTCATTATTAGGTAGCGCATTCCCGTTTATCGATTTTAAGGTTAGGGTGACACGTTGTCGCTTTCGCTTTAATCTTTAATAATGAATGATATGGGGAGCGCGCTTTACTAATATAATAGAATAGAAAGGGGCTTTCACCATCTATTTCTGCCCGAACTCTTTCTTTCAGAACCTCCTAGCGAACGGGGAAAGCTTATCCCTCACTCGCATTCGCCTAATCGAGCGGAACGGCGCTCGGCGCTCATCCTACAACAGATCCCGCCTATAGTTATAGTGTCGAACACACATAAGTATAGGTTTTGTTGTCCTTACGACGGTTGTCAAAGACCGGATCTTTGCACTTCGCGACCCTATCCGAGTATGTGCTTAGTGCAACGCCTCATAGAACAATGAAGTAATGTATCTATACGCCCAAAAAGAAACTTGTTCATTTATGTTACCTGTTGTGGACCTTCAATGTTTCACCTTTCATAGATCTGGGAAAGGCGGTTTTGGTTTGGGAAGTGACGTTGAGGCTGGGCACGTGCGATAAGTAATAAAGAAAGCAAAGGGAAATCAGAGGGCCTGGAAAACAAACAGTAGAGTGACGCGAAGGACCTCTAGCAACTCTACAACCGCCCTTCCTACCAAAAAGCTAACCGAAATCACATAAGGTCTGGAAAGGGCTGTAAAGAATATAATTCCTTCCTCCCTTTCTTCCCCTGTTCCGGAGATAGATATAGCCCTCTCGAAACCTAGCTGTTAGAGTTTCATTTTTTGGGGGGGTAATAATAAACTGAATCCCCGAATGGGTACTTGAACCCTTCTCCTCCAAGGTATAGAACAACTAAGGGTACTGGTCCTGCTCGCTTTGGTTCCATCTGTCCACATTCTTCCCTTCGGCTTGATTACGAACGAAGAAAGAGACTTAAGGAGGGGCGCTAACCATGTGTTACAGGCCGCAGAAGTGAAATGCCATTATTATCAATGATTATTGAGTTGATCCCCCGTTCCCATCTTTCAAAGAATAAAAAGTGTGACCCCGGCAATCTCTCGCACTTGAAAAATAGATGCCGTATAGCCGATGGAGAAATTCACTATGAAATTGAATAGTTGATTCATTCAATCAGGACCGCGAAATAATATCATAGTAGATTTTTTCATGCCCTTCCTTTAATGAAAAGCAGCTGATTGGTAATTAATGTGCGCTCCTGTGGCCCAACACATAGGCTTTTTCCTTGTTCTACCGAGATGAACTAAAGAGCTCTAAAGCATTGGCTTACTTATTCGATTATTAACCGCAAAGCTTTCCACGAGGAGCCCAAAAAAGTCACACTAATTTCAGAATTAAGGGTATACGAAACCGTGTTTTACATGGCTGAGTGGAGGGTAACTCTGCTGACCCTACGGAGCCTCCAAAAAGGGACTGGAACCGCTCTACAGATATCTCTTTCGGAACGAGCCTTAACCGACGCTGCTGCTGCTACTGGTCTTGACACCAAAAATGCTGTCGATAGAGTTAAGTTAAAGCAAGCATGCCGGCCGTAGAAAGAGCGTAAAAGCACACTCCCCTTGCCTTGATAACAAACCCAACGCTAAAAAAAGACCTCCTACACGCACGGGAACCAGAACAAAAGAAGGAAGGAGATAGGATCCGCCTGCACGTCCGAAAGGAAACAAGACCAGAAGATGCGGCATCGATCAGCTCCTTGAGTTGCTTCCTTAGCTCTGATAGTTCAGGGGGGCGGCGCAAAGCCTCCGGTTCCAGCTCTATCTTATGGTCCACCGGCCTTCTCGGCGTAAGGGTCTTCGACACTCAGGCATGACATCCTCAAAATCTCTTGTCGGGATCGTGGAACTATCGCTCGAAAAGTAAGTAAGCTGCTTCTTGTTTAGTCAATAGGATAATCGTTCTTATTAGGTCAGGGGCGGCCGGCCCGGGGGTTACCCGCGATTGGTAATGGCATAACCAGAAGAGGGGTAGGGGTGACAAGGTTACGTGCTG